TCAAAAAGGGGGGTTCCTCCTTTTATCGTTGTATGTGAAAGACATGTATTCTTCAAAATAGATCGTTCTTTTTAGTTATTATCTATACTTATTTCGTGTATGTGGATAATTTTTTTAATATACTCTTTTTAATATACATTGTTTTTTTACTTTAACATATAAATATATAATAAACATACAAATATATATAATACAAATATATTTATATATACATGTATATGTGATATATATATATCACATATACGTATGCGCGCACATCACACATCACATATATAAATGACATGAGGGAAAAAAAATGGAAGAAAATAAGGGAAAATAAAAATTGATTAAGTCCAGAGTGCTATGTCCATAATTCAAAGTAAGGAGTATCATAAGATTTCTGATAAACATAAGTTTTTTTTATTGGGTTTCAATCCAATCAATCAGTTACACAACAAGTTAGGTAATTACTCCCTTCCCAAAATGAACTAGAATACCTAGGTATTTTTTTTAATTCGAATATAGATACTATGATCCATATTTGAATAAAAAAAGTACTCTTTTTTTGGTCTAACTCTTTTTCCTTACTATATATAGTATACTATATAATATATTTATTATACTATTATAGTATAATAAATATGTTTATTAATCACAAAAAAAAATCAGAATAATTAAGAATCTCAATATTTGACTTTTTTTCATATCTTTTTTTTTTCTTTTATTATTGTTCCTTTCTAAAAGGATAAAAAAGATAAGAATTGGTGAATCGAGAACAATTTGTAATTATAAGAAAAAAGAGTTTCTTTTCTTATGGAACATACATATCAATATGCGTGGATAATACCTTTTCTTCCACTTCCAGTTACTATGTCAATAGGATTTGGACTTCTACTTATTCCGACAGCAACAAAAAATATTCGTCGCATGTGGGCTTTTCCTAGTGTTTTACTCTTAAGTATAGCTATGGTGTTTTCAGCCAATCTGTCTATTCAACAAATAAATGGAAGTTTTATCTATCAATATCTATGGTCTTGGACCATCAATAATGATTTTTCCTTAGAGTTTGGATACTTGATCGATCCACTTACTTCTATTATGTCAATACTAATTACTACTGTTGGAATCATGGTTCTTATTTATAGTGACAAGTATATGTATCACGATCAAGGATATTTGAGATTTTTTGCTTATATGAGTTTTTTTAATACTTCTATGCTGGGATTAGTTACTAGTTCAAATTTGATACAAATTTATATTTTTTGGGAACTTGTGGGAATGTGTTCTTATTTATTAATAGGGTTTTGGTTCACACGACCAATTGCAGCAAGTGCTTGTCAAAAAGCTTTTGTAACTAATCGTGTAGGGGATTTTGGTTTATTGTTAGGAATCTTAGGTTTTTATTGGATAACAGGTAGTTTAGAATTTCGGTATTTGCTCGAAATAACTAATAACTTAATCCAAAATAATGGGGTCAATTCTTTATTTGCTACCTTGTGTGCTTCTTTATTATTCGTCGGTGCAGTTGCTAAATCCGCACAATTCCCCCTTCACGTATGGTTACCTGATGCTATGGAAGGACCCACTCCTATTTCGGCTCTTATACACGCTGCTACTATGGTAGCAGCAGGAATTTTTCTTGTAGCTCGGCTTCTTCCTCTTTTCATAGTCATACCTTATATAATGAATTTCATTTCTTTAATAGGTGTAATAACACTATTATTAGGGGCTACTTTGGCCCTTGCTCAAAGAGACATTAAAAAAAGCTTAGCCTATTCCACAATGTCTCAATTGGGTTATATTATGTTAGCTCTAGGTATAGGTTCTTATCGAGCTGCTTTATTCCATTTGATCACTCATGCCTATTCAAAAGCTTTATTGTTTTTGGGATCCGGATCTATTATTCATTCAATGGAACCTATTGTTGGATATTCACCAGATAAAAGTCAGAATATGGTTCTTATGGGTGGTTTAACAAGATATGTTCCAATTACAAGAACTACTTTTTTATTGGGTACACTTTCTCTTTGTGGTATTCCACCTCTTGCTTGTTTTTGGTCCAAAGATGACATTCTTAATGATAGTTGGTTGTATTCACCAATTTTCGCAGTAATAGCTTATTTCACAGCAGGATTAACCGCATTTTATATGTTTCGGGTATATTTACTTACCTTTGATGGGTATTTCCGCGTTCATTTTCAAAATTACAGTAGCACAAAAAATGGTTCCTTCTATTCCATATCTCTATGGGGAAAAGGAATTCCAAGAGGAGTCAATCCAAATTTACTTTTATCAACAATGAATAAAAAGGTTTCTTTTTTTGCAAAAGAAAGATCAAAAATTGATAATAATGTAAGAAATAGGATACGATACTTTAGTACTTACTTTGGAAATAAATACACTTCCATGTATCCTCACGAATCGGACAATACTATGCTATTTCCTCTTCTTGTATTAGTACTATTTACTTTGTTGGTTGGATCAATAGGAATTTCTTTTGATCAAGGAGTAATAGATTTTGATATATTATCGAAGTGGTTAACCCCATCAACAAATCTTTTACATTCAAGTTCTAATTATTCTGTAAATTTGAATGAATTTTTTACAAATGCAATTTTTTCGGTAAGTATAGCAATTTTCGGACTATTCATAGCATATATTTTATATGGATCCACTTATTCATTTTTCCAGAATTTGGATTTAATCAATTCATTTTTAAAAGGGGGTCCTAAAAGAATTCTTGTGGACCGAATAAAAAATGTGAT